TCCCTCAACTTCCCTAGACTAGACTTTTGGGTCTTGCTTTCAGCCAATTAATTTTGGAATATATAGGAAGTATTAACGTTCTTTTTGAACGAGAGGAGACACGGTATGAACAAATAAAAAAGAAGAGGAAACAAAATCGATTTCTTTTACATACTTTATATACCTAGAAATATACATAATATACATAGAAATATACATAGACCTTTTACTCATCTATAAACATTTTCTAAAAAAAAAAGAAGGGGTATATCTCCAGACACTTACACTTAGATGGATAAATATGTATCCTGATCTATCCTATTAATGAATATGGATGTCGACCCATATCAATTAATTTGTAGAATAGATACTCATACAAATAACTCACGTGCCAGGAACCAGATTTGAACTGGTGACACGAGGATTTTCAGTCCTCTGCTCTACCAGCTGAGCTATCCCGACCATTCACGACGCACCATCCTCATTTTAATAGAGGACTTGTTTCTATGTCAATGAAAAAGACGAAAAGGGGATTACAAAACCTTATCCAGGTCTTGGTGGAATTTCTTGGATCTTCAAAAAGAAGACTTTGTAAGTTTCAGTACAGTACAAGTAATAATATGTATTGTTAATCATTACAATTTACAATCGGGGTTACGTACCCAACGATGTTCATTTGTACGTGTATCCTATATATCACAAGGCTTGTGAAAAGAAAAAAATTTCCGCTCAGACCATTTGTAAAGTAAAAGAGTAGAATGAATGAGAAACATAACGAATTTTGAACAGTTAACAAAATGAGAGCATAGGATAAAAATTTAGGGAATCCAATGGGACTTTTTGGGGATAGAGGGACTTGAACCCTCACGATTTCTAAAGTCGACGGATTTTCCTTTTACTATAAATTGCATTGTTGTCGATATTGACATGTAGAACGGGACTCTATCTTTATTCTCGTCCGATTAATCAATTCTTCAAAAGATTTATCAGATTACGATGGAGTAAATGATTTGATCAATGAATATTCGATTCTGTTTTCAACTTGGAATCGATTCACAACAATTCTTTATTTTTTTATATAAATAAAAAAATAAAAAAAGATTCGGGTCGTCATTAATCATTTGGTTTGGAGATAGTATTTCAGTACGTATATATACGTTTATTCTTCATACTTTCTGGAGTTTCGATGGAAGGAGTCCTTTACTAACGCATCGTGGCCAACTCCATTTGTTAGAACAACTTCCATTGAGTCTCTGCACCTATCCCTATCTATCCTTTTTTATTATCGCTTTCTGAACCTTTGTTTGTTTTCAGAAAACAGGATTTGGCTCAGGATTGCCCGTTTTTAATTCCAGGGTTTCTCTGAATTTGAAAGTTATCACTTGGTAGGTTTCCATACCAAGGCTCAATCCAATTAAGTCCGTAGCGTCTACCAATTTCGCCATATCCCCCCTTTTTTGTGATTAGGATCTTATTATGATACCGCCCTCCTTTTTCTTTCATTTATATTATGCCGAAACCGTTGAATTCATTCGATAGCAGTTCCCCTATTGAAAAGCGTTTTCTCCTACTTTTGATTTCGTGTATATCTACTTTCATCTCTATCGGAAACTCCTATTTGGTCCAATCAGAAAAGATTCTATCATTTCTGTATCCGAAATTCAATTCAATATAGATGGATATCTAACTATATTATATAGTGTAATAATATACATATTTTTATACAAAAATCTATTATTGTGTATATGATACAGGCAAACATGCCCCGATTTCGGTCATTTTTAGCGGGTAATTTTGAATACTTGAACGGTCGATTCTTTTTTTTGTCTTAGCTTTCGCCTTTCCGAATGAAAACACAGGAATGTTTCAGTATGATCTGGATTGCGTTTATAGGGATTTAACCTTTCTTTCTCATTTTATTCTTATCCTTTTCTTAGGGCAAACCTCTTATAACATAACTAAAAAGAACTAAAAGGTCAATTTTTTCTGAAATTTATTATTCTAAATTATAAATAGAATTTTATTTATAGACATAATTAATCTAATGGTTATAACTAATCATTTCGTTAATTATAAATTAATTAATTTATAAAGAATTATAAGAAAATTCGAATTATTTAGAATTCCTTTTTTTCGAATATTATAATGTATAATAAGATTATACAATAATCTTCGAAGTTACTTACTAGGTTATAGTAATAAAATTATATATTATATAATAATTATAATAATTAAGAATTTATTTGAAATTTGAATAGTAAAGTTATAGAATTAGAGTAGAAAATCTTATTAAATTACTAAATATAGATATAGTAAATAAAGGGAAATTTTGAATTTCAAATGCCATTTGAATTCAAAAAAAGTCTTACTATCGAATTAAGCTAATTAAGATATTGATTATGGATAATAATCTATTTGATAAATAGATCGAAATTCTATATCGCTATCTTAATTGTTATATTACTTACTATGTTTTATAATATTCAAATATCCAATATTTTTTTTTTGAAATTCTATATTC